ATTAGTTAATCTATTTTGAAAGGTAAAAAGGGGTAGAGTAAATCTGTTTTTATTTTCCTCGAAATGAATGTCCCCTTCCTCCGCATGTAGAAAAGGAATAAATAAATCAATCAAATTACGAGAAGCTTCATAAAGTGCTTCCTTAGGAGTTAAACTTCCATTCGTCCATATTTCTAGAAAAAGTATTTCTTGTTTTTCATTTCCATTCCCATAAGAATGAATACTATGATTCGCATTTCGAACAGGCATGGATACAGCATCTATAGGATAACTTTTGTCTTGAGAGTTATTTGTGGGGTTAATACGGTATCCGCGATCTCTCTTGATTTGTAATTCAATACGCAAATCAATTGGTTCTGTCAGGTTAGCTATATGCTGTGTTGTGTCAACTATTTCTACGGAAGGTGGTGAGATGATATCTTGAGCGGTTACGTATCTAGGACCTCTGACACAAATGGATGCGTCTCTAACTCCATACAGATTACTTCTCAATACAATTTCTTTCAAATTTATGAAAATTTCATGTACCGATTCCTCAATACCTACTATCGTAGAATATTCATGCGGCACCTTCTCAGATTTTGCACGTGTGATACATGTTCCTTCTATTTCTCCAAGTAAAGCCCTTCGCATGGCAATACCTATGGTATCGGCTTGACCTTTCATGAGCGGGGACAGAATGAAACGCCCATAATAAAGACGCTTACTGTCTACTCTTGATTCAACACATTTCCACTGTAGTGTTCGAGTGGATGCTGCTATTTCCTCTCGAACCATACTAATATTATTATTTGATCAGATCATTGAATAATTTATTTCTCTTGAAATCCGTTTAATTCTTATTTTTACACACGTCTTTTTTTAGGAGGTCGACATCCATTATGTGGCATAGGTGTTACATCACGTACGAAACTTAATAGTATACCACTTCTACGAATGGCCCGTAATGCTGCGTCTCTTCCGAGACCTGGACCTTTTATCATAACTTCTGCTCGTTGCATACCCTGATCAACTAAAGTACGAATAGCATTTGTGGCGGCGGCTTGAGCAGCATAGGGTGTCCGTCTTCGTGTGCCTTTGAATCCAGAAGTACCGGCGGAGGCCCAAGAAACCACCCGACCTCGTACATCTGTAACAGTTACAATGGTATTGTTGAAACTCGCTTGAACATGAATAACCCCTTTTGGTATTCTACGCCCATTCTTACATGAACCAATACGTCCATTCCTACGCGAACCAACTCTTGGTATAGGTTTTGCCATATTTTATTATCTCATAAATATGAATCAGAAATATATAGAAAGATACGGAGATATCCATTTCATGTTAAAGCAGATCCTTTATTTTTACATGGCCCTTCCTTGAGAAACTTTAGAAAGATTATCCTTGTCTCTGTTTATGTTTCGGATTGGAACAAATCACTATAATTCGTCCGCGCCTACGGATCAGTCGACATTTTTCACAAATTTTACGAACAGAAGCCCTTATTTTCATATTTCTCACTCCTTACCTTAATTTGGAATCTATTCCTTGGAAGAAAATAAGCCTCTTGTATTTTTTAGCTTCGAATTGGATCCCCCATGAAAGGAATGTTTTCAAAAATTATCTAATCGCTCGAATCTTTGTTGCGAAGTCTGTAAATTATACGTCCCCTGGTTGAATCATACCGGCTTATTTCGATTTTGACTCCATCTCCCGGCAGTATCCGTATTAAACTGCGTCGGATCCTCCCTGAAATATAACCTAGAATTAGATCTTCATTATCTAAACGGACCCGGACCGTTGGGAAGTGATTCAGTAATTAAACCTTCATGAATCAATTTTTGTTCTTTCATTCCAGGTAACCCCCTTGAAGTATCAACTAATGGAGGAAGAGTTATATAACTCACTTTTCCCCTCTATTTCACAAATAGGAAGTTAGAGATAAAATTAGGATACCGGAGGAGGATCACCATATATAACACAAAATTTCTCCTCCAATTTTTTCTAGTCTAGCTTCTCGATCTGTCATTATGCCTCGAGAAGTAGAAAGAATTACAATTCCCATTCCACCTAAAATTGTAGGAATTTTTTGATAGTTGGAATGGATTCGTAGACCAGGTCGACTGATACGTTTTAAAATAGTTCTATATATTCCTTTCCTAGTCCTTCTATGGCGCAAGGTTGAAACCAAGAAATATTTGTTACTTTCCTGATGTTTCCGAACGTTTTCAATAAAACCTTCTCGTAGGAGTATTTTAACAATGTTTTCGGTGATATTAGTGGATGCTATTCGAACCGTTCCTTTTTTACTCATGTCAGCATTTCTTATAGAAGTTATTATATCAGCAATAGCGTCTCTGCCCATGACGAATTATTGGTGCTTCCTAATTTTGATATAATCAACATGTTTTTTTTTACTTGAATTATTCAATTATTAATTAAGAAATTAGTTACTAAAAGTATATGCGTGAGACACAATCTACTAATTCGATCCGTTTCAGATATCCTACTATAACTATATCATAGTTTCATCCACTAGTATTTATAATACCTCGGGAGCTAATGAAACTATTTTAGTAAAATGCAACTGTCTCAATTCCCGAGCAATCGCCCCAAAAATTCGAGTTCCTTTTGGATTTCCTTCTTGATCAATGACAACCGCTGCATTGTCATCATATCGTATTATCATACCGTTGTCACGTTTGAGTTCTTTACATGTACGTACAATTACAGCTCTAATTACTTCTGATCTTTCTAGAGGCATATTGGGCACTACTTCTTTGATTACAGCAACAATAACGTCACCAATATGAGCATATCGGTGATTACCAGCCCCTATGATTCGAATACACATCAATTCCCGAGCTCCGCTGTTATCTGCTACATTCAAAAGGGTCTGAGGTTGAATCATATCATTTTTATTTGAATCTGTTATTTCAATGCAAAGAATGAGGAAAAAAAGAAATAGTGTTTGTCTATAAATAAATAAACCCGTGGTTGTTTTTTCATCCTCAATACCCCTTTTGTTTATGTTTAGTTCTACATCCTTATCCTGAAATAACAAATTGCGTTCGTATAGGCATTTTGCACGCAGCTATTTCAATAGCTGTTCTGGCTACAGTTTCGGATACTCCACCCATTTCATAAAGTATTCGACCTGGTTTAACAACGGATACCCAATATTCGGGGGATCCCTTCCCCGAACCCATACGTGTTTCTGTAGGTCTTACTGTAACAGGTTTGTCGGGAAATATACGTACCCATATTTTTCCACCACGACGCGCATATCGTGTCATTGCTCTTCGCCCTGCTTCTATTTGTCTAGCTGTGATCCAAGCGGGTTCAAGTGCCTGAAGAGCGTATCTGCCGAAACAAATCTGATTGCCCCGACAAGATATTCCCTTCATTCTTCCTCTATGTTGCTTACGAAATCTGGTTCTTTGGGGGTTATAGTTGATGGTTTTTTCTTAATCAATCCCACCTCTACTACAGAACCGGACATGAGAGTTTCTTCTCATCCAGCTCCTCGCGAATGAAAGAATTCGATAATATTACAGATACACATGTATTTATTAATAACTAATACACTAAACTAAGTAATGGGATTTATTGATATTTCATTTATTACATAGGAAGCTGTATATACGACTAGATGTGTATATTGATAGATATACATAATGCTTCTTTATTTATATTATAAGGAATCCTTATATTTTTTTTTTTTATTTATTGGAATATTGTCTTGATTCGATAAGAGTAATAAAAAAAAATAAGGGTTTCGCGGGCGGATATTGACTCTTTCCTGTTCCATTCGTAGGATTAATCCATGATCTCTCAGAGTAAATCAATTTGTTCTTGGTTTGTTCCGCCATCCCACCCGATGAATCATTAGGATTCGTTTTTATTTTCATTTTAATAGAATCTTATATAATCACAGGTTTCGTCGTTCCTATAGCTTCTCCAGGAATGGTTAGGCCTGAACTCTGCAATGGAGCTCCCAACAAAATTCGTTCCCGAGCCAATCTCCTTAGTTTCTATTAACCCCGGGCTCTTTATTATTTATTATTATTTATATCAATATTAATGCTTTATCACACTGCCTTTTATGAGGTGACCATACATATTGGAATCATTTATCATTGATCTTTTTGTTCTCTCTTTCTATCACCTTTCCATTTATCCGCATCCCTTTATTTTTATTTATTTTTATTTATTTTTTTTTTTCCTTCAGAATCTATAATCAGATTTTTTTTATGGAAAATCTCAGTTGTTACAACTATATGATTGATCCAGTCATATAGTGACTGTTTCTTGGGATCTCGACAATACGAAGCAATAAGTTGGTTATTAGTTTTTAGTTTCTTTTTTTTATAGTTATTAAGTTTAGAGTTGGGCTTCAAAAAATCCCCACTATGAACTTAATAACTATAAAAAAAGAAACTAACGAGTCACACACTAAGCATAGCAATTATATTAAAAAAAGATTAATCGATTTTTTATTCAACCTTATAGAATTAGAATTGTTTATTTTTATTTGATTTAACGGAAAAACAGAAACTGTTTCTAATTTTTTGTTCTATCACTGGACAGAACGGCAAGATAAATAAAGGGTCTATTTATTATTCTTCATCCACAAATATCCAAATTTTTAGGCCTAATACTCCATGGATAGTTCGAATTGTATAGGAACAATGATCAATTTTAGCGCGAATTGTTTGTAGAGGAACCCTACCCTCTCTGATCCATTCGACACGTGCAATTTCTTTTCCGTCGATACGCCCTGCAATTTGTATTTGAATTCCCTTTGTATCTGTTTGTTCAGTTAATTCAATAGCTCTTTTCATTGCCTTTCGGAACGAAACTCTATTTCTTAATTGTGAAGCCATATATTCCGCAAGAATATTAGGGTGTCCATAAGGTTTTTCAATTCTTGTAATAGCAATGTTGAGTCTTCGGTTCACAGAACGAAACTCTTTTTGTACATTCATCTGTAATTCTTCGATCCCTCGTGTTCGGCCCTCTATTAATAAATTTTGGAACCCAATATAGATTATGACTTGGATCAAATCGATTCTTTTTTGAATTTCTATGCGTGCAATTCCAATTCCTTCGAAACCTGGGGATATTCTCTTATTTTTTTGTACATAGTTCTTGATACAATTCCGTATTTTCTTATCTTCTTGTAGACCTACAGAAAAATTTTTCGGTTGTGCGAACCAAAAGGAATGATGATTTTGGGTTGTACCAAGTCTGAAACCAAGTGGATTTATTTTTTGTCCCATATTTTTTGATTATATAATCTTTCCATTTCTTTTTTTTTTCTAAATAGGAATCTAAATCTTAAATTCATCTAAAGAAAATTGAGATTTCTCTTCTCTAAACAAGTTTAATACAATTGTTATATGACAAGTGGGCCTTTTTATCGGATAACTACGTCCTCGAGCCCTAGGTCTTAACTTTTTCACAAAAGGACCCCCATTGACTTCGGCTTTACTAATGAATGAATCAGCTTCGTTCAAACCCATATTATGACTAGCGTTTGCTGCTGCAGAATAAACCAATTTTAAAATGGGAGACGATGCTCGATAAGGCATGAGTTCCAGTATCATAAGTGTTTCCTCATAAGAGCGCCCGCGAATCTGATCAATTACTCTTCGCGCTTTGAAAACAGACATACATATATGTTGAGCTAAAACTTTGACTTCTCTATCTGAATTCGAGTTTTTTTTTTTTATCATAAGGTTTATCCCCCGCCAATGAATGATAAGTATCTATTTTTTGGAATTCCAAATTAACGACGAGATTTATTATCGTTTCTCGCATGTCTCGCGAAAGTCAGAGTAGGCGCGAATTCTCCCAATTTGTGACCTACCATACGATCTGTTATATAAATAGGTAAATGTTCCTTTCCATTATGAATAGCGATTGTATGGCCAATCATTTTGGGTATAATGGTAGATGCCCGAGACCAAGTTACTATTATTTCTTTCTCCTCCCTCATGTTGAGTTTTTCCATTTTTCTGGATAAATGATTAGCTACAAAAGGATTTTTTTTTAGTGAACGTGTCACAGCTGATTACTCCTTTTTTTTTTTTTATTTTACATTTTAAAGATTGGCATTCTATGTCCAATAGAATATCTCGATCTAAGTATGAAGGTAAGAATAAATACAATAATGATGAATGGAAAAAAGAGAAAATCCTTTAGCTAGATAAGGGGCGGATGTAGCCAAGTGGATCAAGGCAGTGGATTGTGAATCCACCATGCGCGGGTTCAATTCCCGTCGTTCGCCCATCACATTATTTCAAATTCAAAAAATTCGATTTTCAATATTCCTATTTACGGCGACGAAGAATAAAACTATCACTATATTTTTTCCTTTTCCTACTTCTTCTTCCAAGCGCAGGATAACCCCAGGGGGTTGTAGGTTTTTTTCTACCAATTGGGGCTCTCCCTTCCCCGCCCCCATGGGGATGGTCTACAGGGTTCATAACTACTCCTCTTACTACAGGGCGCTTACCTAGCCAACACTTCGATCCGGCTCTGCCCAAACTTTTTTGGTTCACCCCAACATTACCCACTTGTCCGACTGTTGCTAAGCAGTTTTTGGATATCAAACGGACCTCCCCAGATGGTAATCTTAATGTGGCCGATTTACCCTCTTTTGCAATCAGCTTCGCTACAGCGCCTGCAGCTCTAGCTAATTGTCCACCCTTTCCAAGTGTGATTTCTATGTTATGTATGGCCGTGCCTAAGGGCATATCGGTTGAAGTAGATTCTTCTTTTTTATCAATAAAAACCCCTTCCCAAACTGTACAAGCTTCTTCCAAAGCATACGGCTTTCTAGATGTATATGATGATATCTAGACAGATGGATCTTATATGAATCATATGATGAAGTACCACATGAGTGGATATATAGGAATCCAAATCTGCCGAATCACTCATGTATGATCTTCTACATCCTAGGTCTCCCCGTTCCGTCATCTGGCTTATGTTCTTCATGTAGCATTCAGACCGAATGACTCTATGAAATTACGTCGATACTTCCACATATTACGGGTAACGTAGGAGACATCTCTATTTTTCCCCCGGGGGATCTTTATAATTACCACTGCTTAGCTTTCAATTCGCCTCTGACCATCAAATTAAATGTGAATAACCCGTCCTCCTCTCTTTGAAACAAGGGGCGCTTCCGGTTCTGTGCGTGCTTCAAACAATTTTGTCTTCTCCATATTACCATATCTCTAGAGTCAATAATTTTCTATGAGGAACTACTGAACTCAATCACTTGCTGCCGTTACTCAACAGTTTTCTGTTGAGGTCTATCCCATGGAGGTACTCAAATTGGATCAGTGATTGATTTCTAGGTTTCGTCGTAAACCTAATTGGTTACTTCCAATTACGTAAATCAATAGTTCAAACCGCACTCAAAGGTAGGGCATTTCCCATTGATATAGGAACTTCTGTACCAGAAACAATGGTATCTCCAATTATAGCCCCTCTGGGATGTAAAAT